AGAAAAAAAAGATCTCCTCTGGGTTGAAAAACCTCTTGTGACTATTCTTTTTGACTATAAACGATGGAATAGGCCATTCCGATATATAAAAAACAATAAATTTGAAAATGCTGTAAGAAAAGAAATGTCACAATATTTTTTTTATATATGTCAAAGTGATGGAAAAGAAAGAATATCTTTTACATACCCGCCCAGTTTGTCAACTTTTTTGGAAATGATACAAAGAAAGATGTATTTGTTCACAGCATATAAACACTCTTCTGATGAATTATATAATAATTGGAGTTATAGCAATGAACAAAAAAAAAAAAACCTAAACAAAAAATTTATAAATAGAGTAAAAACTCTAGACAAAACTTTAGATCGGATATTTTTTGTTCGGGATATACTCGAAAAAGAGACTCGATTTTTTAATGATAATCCTCAAAACGAATACTTACCTAAAATATATGATCCCTTCTTGAATGGTCCCTATCGTGGACGAATCAATTTTTTTTTTTCAACTTCAACCATAAATGAAACTTCCAGAAAAAATAACATAGAGGTTTTTTGGATAAATAAGATTCATGGTATCCTTCTTATTTGTAATTACCTAAACTTTGAACAGACAAAAAATACATTTGATAGAAAACCATTAACAACAGAAATTTTGTATTTCTTGAACTTAATCAATGAACGTACTGAAAAAACACCATCAAGTTTAAATTTTAATTTTAAAGAGCTTTCTTTACTTCCCGAACAAGAACAAATAAAAATGGATTCAGAAGATCAAAAAAAAAATTATAAATTTCTATTTGATGCAGTTATAAGAGACCCTAACGATCAAAAAATAAAAAAAAAACCTATCGGACTAAAAGAAATCAGTAAAAAAGTTCCTCGATGGTCATACACTTTAATTAACGACTTGGAACAACAGGAGGGAGAAAACGAAGAGGGGGCGGCAACGGATTATGAGATTCGTTCACGAAAAGCCAAACGTGTAGTGATTTTTACTGATAACCTACAAAATACTGATACTAATACCAAAGATACTAATAATCCTGATGAAACAGACCAAGAGGCTTTGATACGTTATTCACAACAACCGGATTTTCGTCGAGACATAATAAAAGGTTCTATGCGCGCTCAAAGACGTAAAACAATTATTTGGAAACTTTTTCAAGCAAATGTACATTCACCCCTTTTTTTGGATAGAATAGAAAAAGACGTTTTTTTTTCTTTTGATATCTCTGAGCCGGTGAAAATTTTTTTTAAAAATTGGATGTGGAAAAACACAAAATTAAAAATTTCAGATTATACAGAAAAAAATACAAAAGACAGTGAGAAAAACAAAGAAAAAGAAAAAATAGAAGAAGACAAAAGAAGAGAAAAGACACGTATAGAAATAGCAGAAGTATGGGATAGTATTATATTTGCTCAAATAATAAGAGGTCTTCTGTTAGTAACCCAATCGATTTTTAGAAAAAATATTCTATTACCCTTCTTGATAATAGTTAAAAATATTGTACGTATACTATTGTTTCAATTTCCCGAATGGTCCGAGGACTTAAAGGATTGGAATAGAGAAATGCATATTAAATGCACTTATAATGGCGTCCAATTATCAGAAACAGAATTTCCGAAAAACTGGCTAACAGACGGTATTCAGATAAAGATCCTATTTCCTTTTCGTCTGAAACCTTGGCACAAATCTAAGCTACAAAAAACTTATACCAATCAAATGAAAAAGAAAGGACAAAAAAATGATTTCTGTTTTTTAACAGTTTGGGGAATGGAAACTGAACTGCCTTTTGGCTCTGCCCAAAACCACCTTTCATTTTTTGAACCTATTTTTAAAGAACTCAACAAAAAAATTAGAAAATTGAAAAAGCAGTGTTTTCTAGTTCTAAGAATTTTAAAAGAAAAAACAAAAATTTTTCTAAATGTTTCAAAAGACATAAAAAACCGGTTTAGTAAAACTATTCTATTTCTAAAAGAAATAGTAAAAGAACTCGAAAAAATAAACCCAATTCTATTATTTGGATTGAGAGAACTAGAAATATATCAATTCAGTGAAACTAAAAAAGAAAAAGATTCAATAAGAAATAAGCAGCTAATTCACGAATCGTTCAGTAAAATTAGATCTACAGATTGCACAAATTATTCATTAACAAAAAAAAAAATAAAAAATTTGACTGATAGAACAAATACACTCATAACTCAAATAGAAAAAATAAAAAAAGAGAACAAAAAAGAATTTATAATCCCAAATATCAGTTCTAACAAAAACAAAATGAGCTATGATGATAAAAAATTAGAATCGCCAAAAAATATTGGGCAGATATTAAAAAGAAGAAATGCTCGACTAATCCGTAAATCACATTATTTTATAAATTTTTTTTTGATTGAAAGGATATACATAGATATCTTTTTAGGTATCATTAATATCCCGAATATCAATGCACAATTTTTTCGGGAATCAACAAAAAAAATCCTTAATAAATACATTTACAACGACAAAGATATTTCTAATAATGAAACAAATCAAGAAAGAATTTATAAAAAAAACAAAAGTCTAATTCACTTTATTTCGACTATAAAAAAGTCACTTTCTACTATCAGTAATAAAAGTAGTAATAAAAACGCACAGACCTTTTTTGACTTATCCTACGTGTCACAAGCATATGTATTTTACAAATTATCACAACCCCTAGCCCTTAACTCATACTTATACAAGTTAAGATCCATTTTTCAATATAACGGAACAGCTTTTTTTCTTAAGAATGAAATAAAGGATTATTTTGTTGGAATCCAGAAAATATTTCATTCCAAATTAAGACATAATTCTCTTCGAAATTCTGGAATGAATCAATGGAAAAATTGGTTAAAAGGTCATGATCAATATCATTTATCTCCGGTTAGATGGTCTAGCTTAGTACCACAAAAGTGGCGAAATAGAGTCAATAAACACTCTATAGCTAAAGCTAAAACTAACCATTTAAAGAAATGCGATTCATATGAAAAAAACCGATTAATTCACTACGAAAAACAAAAAAATTTTGAAGCCGCCTCATTACAAAAGGAAAAAGAGAATTTTAAAAAACACTATAGATATGATCTTTTAGCATATAAATTTATATCATCTAAATCAATTAATTATGAAGATCAGAAAAACTCATCTATTTATGGATTACCATTACAAGCAAATAATAACCAAGAGATTATTTATAATTACAGCACACATAAACGAAAATTTTTTAATGTGCTAGGAGATATCCCTATCAATAATTATCTAGTCGAAGATGATATTATAGATATGGAGAAAAATCCGGACAGAAAATATTTTGATTGGATAATTCTCAATTTTTGTCTTAGAAAGAAAGTAAATATTGAGGACTGGATCAATATTGATACTGACACCACTAGTAATAAATATAGTAAGACTTGGGGGAATAATTATCAACTACTTGATAAAATCGATACGAAGGGTCTTTTTTATCTTACGATTCCTCAAAATAAAGAAATCAACCTATCCAATAAAAAAAAAAAACTTTTTGATTGGATGGGAATGAATGACGAAATACGAAGTTGTCCCATATCAAATCTGGAACGTTGGTTTTTCCCAGAATTTTTTATACTTTATAACACGTATAAGATTAAACCATGGGCCATCCCAATCAACTTTATTCTTTTGAATTTGAATATAAACGAAAATTCTAGTGAAAATAAAAGCATCACGGGAAAGAAAAAAAGAGATATATCAATATTTTTGAATGAAAAAAAATATCTTGAATCAGAAAACCGAAATCAAGTAAAAAAAGAATCCGCAAGCCAAGCAGGTTTTGAATCATCTCTCTCAAAGCAAGACAAAGATATTGAAGAAGGTTTTGTGGGATCAGACATGAAAAAAGATCGAAATAAAAAACAATACAAGAACAATACGGAAGCGGAGTTTGATTTCTTCCTAAAAAGGTATTTGCGTTTTCAATTGAGATGGGATGATGTTTTAAATAAAAAAATGATCAATAACATCAAAGTATATTGCCTTCTGCTTAGACTGATAAATCCAAGAGAAATTTCTATATCCTCTATTCAAAGGGGCGAAATGAGCCTGGATATTCTACTGATTCAGAAAGATTTAACTCTTAGAGAATTGATGAAAAAGGGAATATTGATTATCGACCCAATCCGTCTGTCTATAAAAAATGAAGGACAATTTATTATATATCAAGCCATAGGTATTTCGTTGGTTCATAAGAGTAAACATGAAATAAATCAAAAGTACCTAGCAAAAAGCACTGTTGATAACAAGAATTCTGCTGAATTCATTACAAAATATCAAAAAATGACTGGAAATAGAGACAACAATCATTATGATTTGTTTGTTCCTGAAAATATTTTATCCCCTAGACGTCGTAGAAAATTGAGAATTCTAATTTGTTTTAATTCTAGAAATGCTGCATTTTGTAATGGGAAGAAGGAAAACAGTCAAGTTTTGGATAAAAGCAAAAGAGACACAAATAAACTAATTAAATTAAAGTTCTTTCTTTGGCCTAATTATCGATTCGAAGATTTAGCTTGTATGAATCGATATTGGTTTGATACCAATAATGGCAGTCGTTTTAGTCTGGTAAGGATACATATGTATCCGCGATTAAAAATTCGTTAGTTAATGGTAGATTTGTTTTTCCTATATTTACCGTAGCATGATCTATGAAAACAAAGAAATGCACACATGCATTGCCTTACATTTCATTATGATACAAGATTCATTGACATATCAATTAGATCTATAAATGATCACCAAAATCTTCTTTTTTTCTATTTTAGGTCTAAATACATTTTTATCTTTTGTGAGTACCGAAAAGAAGATTTTGGTATACCTATTCAAATACAATTTTATTTGATCAAATTTGGAATTTTGTTAAAAATATTGTGTATACTAAATTAAACTGAATGGCATTATTATTATTGATCAATAAAACTACCTAACACTAAAAAAAGGATAGGAAAAAGTGGGG